AGGAATCTTCTGAGGAATCTTCTGAGGAATCTTCTGATGAATCTTCTGATGAATCTTCTGAGGAATCTTATGAGGAATCTTATAAAGATCGTATTGATTCTTATCAAACAAAGACAGGATTAACTGAGGCTGTTCAAACAGGCACAGGTCAACTAAATGGTATTCCCGTAGCAATTGGGGTTATGGATTTTCAGTTTATAGGGGGTAGTATGGGATCCGTAGTAGGTGAGAAAATCACCCGTTTGATAGAATATGCTGCCAATCAATTTTTACCTCTTATTCTAGTATGTGCTTCTGGAGGAGCACGTATGCAAGAAGGAAGTTTGAGCTTGATGCAAATGGCTAAAATCTCTTCTGCTTTATATGATTATCAAGTAAATAAAAAGTTATTCTATGTCTCGATCCTTACATCTCCTACTACTGGTGGAGTGACGGCTAGCTTTGGTATGTTGGGGGATATCATTATTGCCGAACCCAATGCTTACATTGCATTTGCGGGTAAAAGAGTAATTGAGCAAACATTGAATATAACAGTACCTGAAGGTTCACAAGAGGCTGAATATTTATTCGAGAAGGGCTCATTTGATTTAATTGTACCGCGTAATCTTTTAAAGGGCGTTCTTAGTGAGTTATTTCAGTTCCATGATTTCTTTCCTTTGACTCCAAATTAAATGAAGTAGAGCTTTTAATTATTCCATTTTTTTATCATTTATTATTATATATTATTATTATAATAAAATTAGTATAATTAGTAATAAAAAATAGAAATATATAAATAAAAATAAATAAATATAAATAAATAAATATAAATAATAATATTAATATAAAATATAAATAGAATTCAATATTAAATAGAATAATTATATAATTCTAATCTAATTATACTATTCTAAAATGCATTCTAAAATGAATATTCAATATTACTATTTTTTTTATTCTATTTAACTATTTCAAATTAGAATTCTAATTAATATTGAATTTCTATTAATAATTTAATAATTTATTATATATACTCATACTCATTTAGATATACTTAGTAGAAAGAATTCTATATAGAATTCTATTCTATATAGATTTTTATATAAAAATCTACTTTGTATAAGTATATATGATATGAATTCTAGTGATTCAAAAATCTCTTTATAACAATATAAAAATAGAAAAATAACAGGTAAAAATCTTAATAGAACAATAACAAAAAACTAAAAAAATAACAGGTACAAATATTAAATCGAGGTACCCATTCTATGACAACTCTCAGCAGCTTACCCCCTATTTTTGTGCCTTTAGTAGGCCTAGTATTTCCGGCAATTGCAATGGCTTCTTTATTTATCCATGTTCAAAAAAACAAGATTTTTTAGATATGGACAGCAGTAGGGACAAATCTCATCTATTTTTTTTAGATCTAGAAGCAAATTACTCCTAAAGGTTTACATAAAAATAGTACTAGTTGATGAGAGTTACTTCGCAAACAAGGAAAAGTCAAATAAAATTCATTTGGTTGGGTTATTTTCTCAATTCCAAAAAAATACAACTGGATCTAATATGGGTTGGCGATCAGAACGTATATGGATAGAACTTATAACGGGGTCTCGAAAAACAAGTAATTTCTGCTGGGCCATTATCCTTTTTTTAGGTTCGTTAGGGTTCTTATTGGTTGGAACTTCGAGTTATCTTGGTAGGAATTTGCTATCCTTATTTCCGTCTCAGCAAATTCTTTTTTTTCCACAAGGGATCGTGATGTCTTTCTATGGAATCGCTGGTCTCTTTATTAGCTCTTATTTGTGGTGTACAATTTTGTGGAATGTAGGTAGTGGTTATGATCGATTCGATAGAAAAGAGGGAATAGTGTGTATTTTTCGTTGGGGATTTCCTGGAAAAAATCGTCGTATCTTTCTCCGATTCCTTATGAAAGACATTCAGTCCATCAGAATAGAAGTTCAAGAGGGTATTTATACTCGTCGTGTCCTTTATATGGAAATCAGAGGACAGGGGGTCATTCCCTTGACTCGTACTGATGAGAATTTGACTCCACGAGAAATTGAACAAAAAGCGGCAGAATTGGCCTATTTCTTGCGTGTACCAATTGAAGTATTTTAAAAAAAAAAAAACGAACTGAAAAATGAATGCTTTCTTAAAAAAAACGGAAAAAATTCTTGATATTTTTTTTTTTTATTTTGATAGTTGATAGAAAGGGTGTTCTTTTGTTTCGAAATCCAACTAATATTCATTACTTGAAGTGCTCTTTCATGCATTCATCGAAAGGGGAAATTGCGTCGAATTTTAGCAATTGATATCTTTGGAAACAATATTCTTTCTTCATTCAAATTGGAAGCAGACTCTTTCTTTTTCTTATTCTATTTGTGTATTCTTTCTAAATTCAAGAACTAATTCCCGAATTGCACAAATAAAAAAAGGTGAGAATCGATTTATAGGCTCTATGACTTGTAATAGAACTTATGCTTGATAGAAATATTCTTATCATATAGAGTTGACGAATGAGGTGAAGCTGACTTCATTAAAGACAAGACGAAAAATGGCAAAAAAGAAAGCATTCATTCCCCTTCTATATCTTACATCTATAGTCTTTTTGCCCTGGTGGATCTCTTTCTCGTTTAAGAAAAATATGGAATCTTGGGTTACTAATTGGTCAAATACTAGGCAATCCGAAATTTTATTGAATGATATTCAAGAAAAGAGTATTCTAAAAAAATTCATAGAATTAGAGGAACTGTTACTCTTGGATGAAATGATAAAGGAATACCCGGAAACACGTCTACAAAACCTTCGTATCGGAATCTACAAAGAAACGATCCAATTGATCAAGACGCACAACGAAGATCTTATGAATACGATTTTGCACTTCTCGACAAATATAATCTGTTTCGTTATTTTAAGTGGTTATTCTATTCTAGGTAATCAAGAACTTATTATTCTTAACTCTTGGGTTCAAGAATTCCTATATAACTTAAGCGACACAATAAAAGCTTTTTCTATTCTTTTATTAACTGATTTATGTATAGGATTCCATTCGACCCATGGTTGGGAACTAATGATTGGTTCTGTCTATAAAGATTTTGGATTTGCTCATAATGATCAAATTCTATCCGGTTTTGTTTCCACTTTTCCAGTCATTCTAGATACAATTTTGAAATATTGGATTTTCCGTTATTTAAATCGTGTATCTCCGTCACTTGTAGTGATTTATCATTCAATGAATGACTGAAAAAGGGATCCACTGATCCAATTCTAAAGTTTGTTATTTTGTACAAAAGCTAACCATTCAAAAATTGACTTATTCTTTTTTTTTTTTTTCTTTTTCTTTCTACTCATCCAGCGGATTCCTCCTATATTCCAGTAAAATTCTTTCAGTACATAGCAGAATTATGGATAGGGAACTGTACCAGTGACCAACCAAATTTTATTGTAGAACTTTTCAGGATCAATGATTGGACCATGCAAACTAGAAATTACTGTTCTTGGATAAAGGAAGAGATTACTCGATCAATTTCCGTATCGCTCATGATATATATAATAACTCGAGCACCCATTTCAAATGCATATCCCATTTTTGCACAGCAGGGTTATGAAAATCCGCGAGAAGCAACTGGCCGTATTGTATGTGCCAATTGCCATTTAGCTAATAAGCCCGTGGATATCGAGGTTCCACAAGCGGTACTTCCTGATACTGTATTTGAAGCAGTTGTTCGAATTCCTTATGATATGCAAGTGAAACAAGTTCTTGCTAATGGTAAAAAGGGGGCTTTAAATGTGGGGGCTGTTCTTATTTTACCGGAGGGGTTTGAGTTGGCTCCCCCCGATCGTATTTCGCCTGAGATTAAAGAAAAAATGGGTAATCTGTCTTTTCAAAGCTATCGTCCCACTAAAAAAAATATTCTTGTGGTAGGCCCTGTTCCTGGTCAGAAATATAATGAAATAACCTTTCCTATTCTTTCCCCCGATCCCGCTACTAAGAGAGATGTTCACTTCTTAAAATATCCAATATACGTAGGCGGGAACAGGGGAAGGGGGCAGCTTTATCCCGACGGGAGAAAGAGTAATAATAATGTTTATAATGCTACAGCTGCAGGTATAGTAAACAAAATCATACGAAAAGAAAAGGGGGGATATGAAATAACTATAGTAGATGCATCGGATGGCCGCGAAGTGATTGATATTATACCTCCAGGACCAGAACCTCTTGTTTCAGAGGGTGAATCTATCAAACTTGATCAACCATTAACGAGTAATCCAAATGTGGGTGGATTTGGTCAGGGGGATGCGGAAATAGTACTTCAAGATCCGTTACGTGTCCAAGGTCTCTTGTTCTTCGTGGCATCTGTTATTTTGGCCCAAATCTTTTTGGTTCTTAAAAAGAAACAGTTTGAGAAGGTTCAATTATCTGAAATGAATTTCTAGGTCCGCGGATTTATCAACATATTAAGTTCGTAAAAATAACGAAATCTTTTTGTTGATAATTATGTAATTCTGTATAATCAAAAGATTATGAAAAGCCCCTTGTTTGTTTCTATTCTTTTTCTACCATATTGAGTTCTACCATATTTAGAGAATTTACCGCAGTACTAGTCAGTCATAGTATGTAGATTGTGAAGAAGACTATTTGACTTTACCCATTTTTTGTTTCTTTTTTTTTTTCACCCCCAAGAAATTGGAGCACTATAATTATGTCACAGTTTTCGGATTTCAATGTCATAGAATATAAATATATTCAATTAAGAGTTTTAATAGTTTTTGTTTTTCTATTTGACTGTAAGAAAATTCAACTCGATACTAAACAGAAGATAAATAAACGGAGAATATTAAGCACAGTATAAATTGAAATTGGAAAAACGGGATTCTAGGAGGGATTATTTGTCTTCCTAGAACCCTTCTTGTTTGTGTCGAAATATTCTCCAAAATAGTTTCATATACCAAATATTTTCATATAATAATGCCTATTGATCTCGTTCGTCAAAGAATCCTATCCCCCATTCTTAGTT